ATTCATCTAAAGAAACAGAATTTAGATTCCTATTTTATATTTATAAATTTATAAAAAAATATGAATGGAACAAAGGGTAGAAAAATATGGGACAAAAAATAAATCCACTAGGTTTCAGACTTGGAACAACTCAAAGTCATCATTCTTTTTGGTTCGCACAACCAAAAAATTTTTCCATGGACCTACAAGAAGATGAAAAAATACGGAATTGTATTAAAAACTATGTACAAAAAAATAAGAGAATATCCCCAGGTTTTGAAGGAATTGCCCATATAGGGATTCAAAAAAGAATAGATTTTATTCAAGTCATAATCTATATTGGATTTCCCAATTTATTATTAGAAGGACGAACAGGGGGAGTCGAAGAATTACAGATGAATGTACAAAAAGAGTTTCGTTCTGTAAATCGGAGACTCAACATTGCTATCACAAGAATTGAAAAGCCTTATGGACAACCTAATATTCTTGCAGAATATATAGCTTTACAATTAAAAAATAGAGTTTCATTTCGAAAGGCAATGAAGAAAGCTATTGAATTAACTGAACAAACGGATACAAAAGGAATTCAAGTACAAATCGCAGGGCGTATCGACGGAAAAGAGATTGCACGTGTCGAATGGATCAGAGAAGGTAGGGTTCCTTTACAAACAATTCGGGCTAAAATTGATCACTGTTCCCATACAATTAGAACTATCTATGGAGTCTTAGGCATAAAAATTTGGGTATTTGTAAACCAAGAATAAGAATAATGGACCTTTACTTATCTCGCCATTCTGCTGAGCAATAGAAAAACAAACAATTATAATTCTATAAGGTTGAATAAAAATTCGATTTACTCTTTAATTTAGGTTTCGTATAATTGCTATGCTTAGTGTGTGACTCGTTAGTTTTAGTTTTTTATTTAGAGTTGAGATTACAAAAAAAAGATGACCCCACTATAAACTTAGTAACGATCAAAACTAAAAAAACTCAAAACTAATAACCAACTTATTGCTTCGTATTGTCGAGATCCCAAGAAACAGTCACTATATGACTGAATCGATTATATAGTTATAGCAACTGAAATTTTTTTCATAAAAAATAAATCTAATTATAAATTATGAAAAAAAAGGGATGTAGAAAAATGAAAGGATGATAGAAAGAGAGAATAAAGATCTCAATGATATATGATTCCAATATGTATGGTTTATGAAAAATCACCCCATAAAAAAAGGCAGTGTGATAAAGCATCAACATCAATATACAATAAATATAAAAAATATAAATAAAATAATAAAAATATAAAATAAATTAGAATTATAATATCTATAATATCAAATATAATATAATATTTAATATTAATATAATAAAAATAAAATATTATTATTATATTATACTATATATACATATAAATATTAAATATAACATAAATATAATAATATAATATAATAAAAAAATAGAATAAAAAATAGAATGAATATATGATCATAATAATAAAGAATCTAAATATAAATAATTACTAAATAATAATAATCTAATCAATAATCAATATAGAGATTATCTATCTAATAAGATAGATAAATAAATAATAAGATAGAATAAGGATATAAATAATAGAAACATAGATGAATAATTGAATCGAGCTTCGGGTTAAGAAAACTGAGGAGATTGACTCAGAAACAAATAACTGATTTTGTTGGGAGCTCCATTGCAGAGTTCAGGCCTAAGCATTAATGGAGAAGCTATGGGAACGATGGAACCTGTGACTACATAGGATTTGATTGAAAAAGAATCAATCCTAATGATTCATTGGGTAGGATGGCGGAATGAACCAAGAATAACATAGATTTCTTCTGACTAGTCATAAAATGACCCTCCAAATAAAAGAGAAAAGAGTCAATATTCGCCCGCGTAACCTTTTGTTTTATATTTTTTATTTATTTTTTTTATTTAAATTTATATTTCATTTATTGTATGACTTTTTGGATGATTCAATATGAGGTAAAGTTAAATACTTTAGAAAATTTTTTAAAAGTAAAAGAAATAAGCATTATCCATAAACAAACACGTCTAGTGATTCGCGAGGAGCTGGATGAGAAGAAACTCTCATGTCCGGTTCTGCAGTAGAGATGGAATTCAGAAACAACCATCAACTATGACCCAAAAAGAACCAGATTTCGTAAACAACATAGAGGTAGAATGAAGGGAATATCTTGCCGAGGCAATCATATTTGTTTCGGAAGATATGCTCTTCAGGCACTTGAACCTGCTTGGATCACAGCTAGACAAATAGAAGCAGGGCGAAGATCAATGACACGATATGCACGTCGTGGTGGAAAGGTATGGGTACGTATCTTTCCCGACAAACCTGTTACAGTAAGACCTATGGAAACACGTATGGGTTCGGGGAAGGGATCCCCCGAATATTGGGTATCCGTTGTTAAACCGGGCCGAATACTTTATGAAATAAGTGGAGTATCAGAAACTGTAGCCAAAGCAGCTATGAAAATAGCTGCATGCAAAATGCCTATACGAACTCAATTTGTTATTTCAGGATCAGGATAGGTAAACAAAAGTAAGTAAAGGTGTATTGAGAATGAAAAAACAAACGCGGATTTCTTTATCTCTGGACAGACAATATTTATTTTTTCCCTTGTCCCTTGCATTGAAATAAGAGATAAAAAAAAAAAATGATATGATTCAACCTCAGACCCTTTTAAATGTAGCGGATAACAGCGGAGCTCGAGAGTTGATGTGTATTCGAATCATAGGAACTGGTAATCAACGATATGCTCATATTGGCGATGTTATTGTTGCTGTAATCAAAGAAGCAGTGCCCAACATGCCTCTAGAAAGATCAGAAGTAATTAGAGCTGTGATTGTACGCACGTGTAAAGAACTCAAACGTGAAAATGGCATGATAATACGATATGATGACAATGCAGCGGTTATCATTGATAAAGAAGGAAATCCAAAAGGAACTAGAATTTTTGGTGCGATTGCTCGGGAATTGAGACAGTTGAATTTTACTAAAATAGTTTCATTAGCACCCGAAGTCTTATAGTCTTCATTATATATTATTAGAATTATTATAATTATAATTATTATATTAATATATTAATTTATAAATATTAATTTATAATTTATTAATTATTATTATTCGACTATTTATATTTTATATTTTGATATATTAAATTATACTATTTTATAGTATATTCATTTATTCATTCCTATTTTTATTTCTAGTTATATCATAGTATAGATATAGAATAGAATATATAATTCTAGAATTTATATTCTATTTTCTATTAATTCGAATATCTGAAATAGATCCAATTAATAGATCGTGTCTCATGCATATACTTTTAATTAAAAGAAATTATAATTTAATAATAAAAAAAATTCAATAAAAAAGAAAAAAATTAAACTAAAACAAAAAAAGCATGTTGATTATATCAAAAATGAGGAGGCACCAATAACTATAATTCGTCATGGGTAGGGACATTATTGCCGATATAATAACTTCTATAAGAAATGCTGACATGGATAAAAAGGGAAGGGTTCAAATAGCATCTACTAATATCACTAAAAATATTGTTAAAATACTTTTACGAGAAGGTTTTATTGAAAACGTTCGAAAACATCAAGAAAGTAAAAAAAAATTCTTGGTTTTAACCTTACGACATAGAAAGACTAGGAAAGGGAATAAAATTATTTTAAAGCGTATCAGCCGACCCGGTCTACGAATTTATTCCAACTATCAACAAATTCCTAAGATTTTAGGCGGAATGGGGATTCTAATTCTTTCTACTGCTCGAGGTATAATGACAGATCGAGAAGCTCGACTAGCAAAAATTGGAGGAGAAATTTTGTGTTATATATGGTGATTCTCCTGCGGTAACTTAATACTCTCTCGAATTTACTATTTATCTATTTGTAAAATAGAGAGGAGAAGTGAATTATAGAACTCTTCCTCTAGTAGTTGATACTTAAAGGGGGTTATCTGAAATGAAAGAACAAAAATTGATTCATGAGGGTTTAATTACTGAGTCACTTTCCAACGGTATGTTTCGAGTTCGATTAGATAATCAAGATCTAATTCTAGGTTATATTTCAGGGAGAATCCGACGCAGTTTTATACGTATACTACCCGGAGATAGAGTAAAAATAGAAATGAGTCGTTATGATTCAACCAGGGGACGCATAATTTATAGACTTCGAAAAAAAGATTCGAACGATTAGATCATTCTTTTAAACATCCCCCTCGTAGGGGTATAATTCGAAAAAAAAAACTAATTTTTGTTTCCAAAAAAATAGATTCAGAATGAAGGTAAGGAATAAAAAATATGAAAATAAGGGCTTCTGTTCGTAAAATTTGTGAAAAATGTCGACTGATCCGTAGGCACGGGCGAATTATAGTAATTTGTTCCAATCCGAGACATAAACAGAGACAGGGATAATTCTTCTCAAGTTCTAAATAAAGAACTTTATAAAAGAAAAAAACCCATGTACATGTAAAAAGAAAGAAAAAAGAATCAGTTTTCATATAAAATGGATATTCCGCGTATCTTTCTGTATATCTCTGATTCTTCCTTATTTTTTTTATTCTTATGAATATGAGATAATAAAATATGACAAAACCTATAGCAAAAATTGGTTTACGTAAGAATGCACGTATTGGTTCACATAAGAATGAACGTCGAATACCGAAAGGAGTTATTCATGTTCAAGCGAGTTTCAACAATACTATTGTAACTGTTACAGACGTACGAGGTCGGGTAGTTTCTTGGGCTTCCGCGGGGACTTCTGGATTCAGAGGCACAAGAAAAGGAACACCTTATGCTGCTCAAGCAGCAGCACTCAACGCTATTCGTACAGTAGTGGATCAGGGTATGCAACGAGCAGAAGTTATGATAAAGGGTCCAGGTCTCGGAAGAGATGCGGCATTACGAGCCATTCGTAGAAGCGGAATACTATTAAGTTTCGTACGTGATGTAACACCCATGCCACATAATGGATGT